TGATTTGGAATAAAAGTTTTCCCTCTCTATGAAGGAAGAGAATAGTAAATTTATTCCTATCTATGGAATAGCTAGGAACACAAAAATGAAATTGGAAATATCGACAAATTTATGCAGAGTCTAAAGAAATAAAAAAAAGGTCAACTGTTCCAATTTCATTTCTATCAAATTTAAATATCAGAATAGCGGATATAGTCATGATTCAATAGGTCAGGTCCACTTACTTTTTCATTTGTTGATTTCGAATCTTTCCATTCCAATGGATTTGATTCCTATAATAGAAAATAGGAATATTGGGTGATTCCAGAGACGACTTATCTTATAATTATTCATTATAATGAATAAAAGTTCAACTTTATAACTACTATTACTATGACTATAATATAGTATAACTTATTATACTTATACAGTTGTTTACTTTTTACTTTAAAAATATCAACAAACAATATCTCTATTCCCCATCAAATATGATGGCCTTTTATGAAAAAACTAAAAATAAAGCCCCTTATCGGATTTGAACCGATGACTTACGCCTTACCATGGCGTTACTCTACCACTGAGTTAAAAGGGCACTTTTAGTCAATTCTTGACATAGTCACTATGTATATACATAGAAAATGTATCTATGTACATATATTACGACGGAAAGATCCTTTGAATCTAATTTTTAATTAGAATTATTAGTATTAGATTATATTGACAATTTCCAAAAACTGTTCATACTATGAACATAGGCAGTTGGGCCCCCATCGTCTAGTGGTTCAGGACATCTCTCTTTCAAGGAGGCAGCGGGGATTCGACTTCCCCTGGGGGTAGGGTACTACAAAAGGAAGTTGATCATGAATTATCAATAAGCCTAAAATTGAATTGATTCTTCCTGGGTCGATGCCCGAGCGGTTAATGGGGACGGACTGTAAATTCGTTGGCAATATGTCTACGCTGGTTCAAATCCAGCTCGGCCCAATAATTCGCTCATTCGCTATGAGATGAATATATTTGTCCTCTAGAAATGGCTGATACGCGGAATAAACGAGTCAAGTTTTCTGCTATATATTCTCTTATATACTTTCTTTTTTTATTTGTTTGCTCGATTTATTTGTTCCGGGAAATTTGTATCTAGATAATGATCTAGATTTATATCTAGATCTTAGTCTTATTATTAAGTATTTATACCTAATAATCAAATTAGGAAGAAGACTCCTTTTCTTTATTTCTTTATTGAAAAATGGATTCTCAATCTATTTTTCAATTTGAAATAAGGAAAAATTACTAGTAATTCGTGTGGTTCTCACTAAGGTGCATATTCATAGAGATATTAAAATAGCACTTGCGTCTCTGTTCCAACACGAAAATTCTAATTAGAAATGAAATGTTTTGAATCAAATCATAAAAAAATGGATACTCTATACCTCAGTTCCCGGGGATTGTAGTTCAATTGGTCAGAGCACCGCCCTGTCAAGGCGGAAGCTGCGGGTTCGAGCCCCGTCAGTCCCGACGGATCCAATACCCAATAAAAAAAATATATCAATTCATCTTTCCACTTTCTGGGAGATGGAAAACAATAGAATTTCACTCTCAATAGGTATTATTATGATTCTTATTTCTTTTTTCTTTCCTTTTTCATTTATTTCTCATCAAACAAACCTGAAAATTTTCATTACTTCAGCTAGGACTGATTGCTGGGAGAGATATGTGGATTAGTTCTAGTATAATTTTTTATTAGTAAGATCCTATTTAGGATTCCAAGTACAAGAGATACCATATTGATTTGATTGGGTCTGGTTTTTCAATTTCTCGCGTCTATCTTATGGAATAGAGTCCCATATGCTTTTCGGGAGTACATACACAAATAGAATTAGTTTCTTGTACATCTTGTACAATAGACAATTTTTTCTTTTTATTTTTTATTATAGTTACCCTGACAAAATACTTTTCAGATTAATCCTATCTCTCCTTCTGTCTCCCATTTTGCGCCATCTCAATCATTAAGACTAACTAATTTCAATTTGAAACATTCTATCTCATTCAAATTGCACGTTGAACTTTTCATATATGTGCCCTAGTACTAACCTAAGAAAAGAGGGGAGGATTTTAATAAAAGAAAGATCAAAGTTGGTTTTTGAGGTTTTGTAACCAATGGAAGTGGAAAAGTGATCAGATGAGACTTCATCATATGATTGATTGTACAAGGAACACAGTAGGTTATGGAAAAAAAAGAATGATAAGTAAAGTAAAAGTAAAGGAATTCTTGATTAGATCAGGAATTCTATTTTTTTTGGATTCGGTATGGATAAAAGATCTTCCTATGTTATACTATTCAATTCGCGACGGCGAATTTATATGATAGCTCAGATATTGTTATTCATGATATTAATCCGATTCAATTACATTAAGATGTAATTCATCCCATTGAATTTACAGGCGAAATTTTTATCATCTCTATGGGATTAAATCCCGAGTTATTACGAAGTAAAAAAAACGATGAGATTATGGAAGTAAATATTCTCGCATTTATTGCTACTGCACTCTTCATTCTAGTTCCTACAGCTTTTTTACTGATTATCTATGTAAAAACGGTCAGCCAAAATGATTAATTTGAATGAGACTTGACTTCTTGATCAATGATTAAAAAAATGGAAAGGATTCCCATTTCGTTTCTTAAATGAGATGAGCAGGCTAGAATTAGCAGTATTCGATGAAATTTGATAGTATGGTAGAAAGAAATATATGAATCTTTCTACCATACTATCTATTAGATTGGTGTTTTTTTGTAGTGTAGAAAGTTGTACTATATTCTATAAAGTAAAGAAAGTAAAAGTACAGACTTAATTTAATATAGATCAACCTAGAATATGGATCTTCATACATGTTAGGTATATAGCGATCCCAATTCTATTTTTTTGCTACATCTATTTGATTGATTTGTATTGATTCTGATCAATCCGAAATAATCGAAAGGCAACTCTTACTTTTATTTTATAGAAATCCCAGCATCCAAAAGAAAGAAAAATGATATGGGTATGGCCTATATTAATAATTAATGAAAAAATATATTAATAATTAATAAAAAAAATCAACTTAGTAATCTTTTTTTATCATTCCCAAGAAGTAAAGTAATTGATTGACTGGTTGATAGATGATCCAAAGAGTTCTATGATATGGAAACTTCTTCGAATAGTAAACCTCATAAATTTGTAAGTTTAATACGAAATGAGTCGATTTTCGAAAATAATAAAACAAGTAATAAGTGCCAAATATGCGACTCGCCCGAGTCAAGATCTTATTATGTGTATATCTTGTTGAACAACTACTATGTCTATGTTCTTTCCTCTAGAAAGTACGTATACCCTTAAATTAATAACAGAACAGCTTTTTCTTGGATGAGGAAAACAAAAGAAAAGGGGTCTGTTATTCCCCATTGTCCTTGGATAAGAGTCCGTTCGGCGAAATAGAGAATTTAGGAAAAATGCGTTTGAAATAAATTTCCTATCATCTCTATCTCCTTTCAAAATAGAAACACGGGAATTATTGAAATACCTCTTTGATTGACATTTTTATCTTTAAAAACACTTTGCGGAACGATCTACAAAACAATTGATACAGTTTGATTCCTCAACTCAATTAGTTAAGTAGTCTTTCTAGAGTCCACTTCTTCCCCATACTACAAGTGAAAGGGAAAATGTAAAGACTACCATTAAAGCAGCCCAAGCAAGACTTACAATATCCATGTGAATTATGTCCCCTATCTCTATGAATATGAAGGAATTATTCCATTATTGTTCACTAATAATAGTGAAATCAATGGTACAGAGTCAAAAAAGTATTTTTATTTCGGACTATTAATTTAATGAAACAATCCAATAAAGCCACATACATATAACAAATTCCTATACGATTTTTAACAGTCTATTCCACTCTTGACCGGTGGAAAAGAATTTTGAACTTTTTTGATTCTATTTCTATAAAATAAAAAGAAAAGCCAGTTATCCAATCGAATATTAATCGAATACCCGAGTACTCAGAGACTCCTTTGATTTTAGTTTGTATACAAAATTTCGTTTTTCCACAATTACTAACTACTAATTAGTTAGATATCACCTCCGGCTATCCAATCGAATTCAAGGTCCAGTCAGTAACCAACCCACTAGTAGTGGAAGGTCTATCAAGACTTCTTAATTCTCTTCCACTACTTATACTTATTATAATCTTTCCTTGAATCCGAGGCCCAAGGATTTAAAAAACTTTCACTTTTCATTTGAGAACCCCAGATGCTTAGAATCAAGTACGTATCAAGAGACCCCGGCTTCTCCTTCGGCTGGGGAACAATTCGGCGAGTTATAGATTATATCAGTCAATAAGGGATTTCGAGTCTTTTATTAATTAGAATCAGGCGACACCCGGATTTGAACTGGGGAAAAAAGGATTTGCAGTCCTCCGCCTTACCACTCGGCCATGTCGCCAAAACGATACAAAATAGATGAAAATATTACCTCTTTGGGATGGATTACAAAACTTCTTTTTCTTATTTATTGTACTTGCATTTTGAATCCCTTTTCCTTAATTCCCTTCCTACTAAAAAAAATCTTTCCTTTTTATTTTGATTGGACCCATATCTTTGAAAATATATAGACTTTCAGTCACAAAAGTAAAAATTCATGATAAATTGGAACCATTAACTATTGACTTGACTGCGAATTCATGAACGATTCTTCGATTTTGATTTCCAATTATGGTTCCCTAATGACATAAGAAAATCCAAATGATAACTAATCAGTATTGCGTCTTTTCAATAATTCAATAAAAAAATCTTTTTTTTCATTCTCAATTTCAATTATAACAACAATTATGAATATATGTAAACCCCGAAACCAGAACAGAGATTACACAGACAATCAAGTATCTTATATATGATATATAGGTATCCGCGCACGCGTGTTTAAGTTTACTATATTAATAAAATAAATATAACCCGCTTTACAATCCTATTTTATGAATTCTAC